TTATTAATTACCCTTAGAAAAAAAAAAGCAAAATTCAAAAGAATCTCTTCATCTAAAATATGATTTAAATATAGTTTATTGTCGTCGTATGGCAAAAAAAAGTCTCATTGAAAGAGAGAAGAAAAGGCAACGACTGGAGCGGAAATATCGTGTGATTCGGGATTTTTTGAGAAAAAAGAAAAAAAAAGTTTTATCTTTAGACGAAAAAAGGGACATTCAGAGGCAATTACAGGCTTTGCCGCGTAATAGCGCGCCAACGCGTCTTCATCAGCGGTGTTTTTTGACCGGAAGACCCAGAGGGAATTATCGAGACTTTTTTTTGTGTAGACACGTTTTTCGTAAGAAAGCTCATGCTTGCTTATTACCTGGTATAACAAAATCCAGTTGGTAGACTCCCCGTGGGTATAGATAGACCTCCCAAAATCTAATGTGATAGGCAAACTTTTATTGTCCCCTTCCTTCTAGGAAGGGGACAATAAAGGAACAGAAACAAAGTATATAACAGAAACAAAGTATATGTGCTTTATTTGTGCTTTCTATTTGGGGTACTTGCTTTTATCTTTAGACGAGATCAAAAAGAAAGAAAAATAATATTTTTGCGCGGAGTAGAGTAGTCTGGTAGCTCGCAAGGCTCATAACCTTGAGGTCACGGGTTCAAATCCCGTCTCCGCTAGAACAAGTAGAGTTCAAAAACCTAATCGGAATTGCACAACAAAACGAAAGGTTAAAAAACGAAAATCAAAAATCGGCGGGGTGGATAAATTTTAGTGTAGTGTTAATAAGTGTTAGTGCGGATAGCGGGGATCGAACCCGCGTCTTCTCCCTGGCAAAGAGAAATTTTACCATTCAACCATATCCGCAAATTCGATTTTGTAAAATTAGTAATAGTAGAGGCCTTTCAGCTAAATCCCCCAGGGCCGTTTTTAGCTTTTTATAGCTTTGATAAACCTTTTTGGGAGTTGGAACGGGGAGGGGGATGTGCTAAATTGAAGATGTATTAGTCCAGATTTCACTTTAAAAAATGAAGGAATTAAGGATACCCACAAGAAGGACCAATGCAATCCATAATGAGACACCTGAAAATATAATATTTTTATTACTTGACCAACCCTCTGGAGAGGCAAACGCAACAGGTACACCAATAATTAATAAAAATGAAATCGCGATTAAAGCAAACATACTCAATTGGAAAACAATAGTCATCTTTTTTAAAAATGATTTTTGCAAAATAAAAATTTTCTACATAAACAGGCTAGAAATAGAAATACATCCTATTTCTAGCTTGTTTTACCATTTAATCCTAATCTTTTTTTTATGTAGACTCAAAAATCGAATGACTGGAGTGAGGCAATCGTTTTTTTTTTTTTAATCGGCGATCAGTATTTTTCACGATCTAACGGATTTTTCCCTGGGATATTCTGAGCATAGAATATCCTCTCCTGGGGGAGAGGTGGTCGAGTGGTTTATGGCTCCGGTCTTGAAAACCGGCATAGTGAAAACTATCGAGGGTTCGAATCCCTCTCTCTCCTTTTCTTTTTTGTTCGTTGTATTGAATATTTTTTTTTTAGTTAAGAGGAGTCATAAAAAGGACGGGTTCTAAATCGCGATCAATTCCTTTTTCAAAACCTGCTGCGGCTGCACGAGCACGACCTGCATGCCACAAATGACCTACAAAGAAAAAAAATCCTAGAACAAAGTGAGAAGTTGCTAACCAACTTCGAGGAGAAACAAAGTTTACTGCATTTATTTCAGTAGCTACACCGCCTACTGAATTTAAAGAGCCTAAAGGAGCATGCGTCATATATTCGGCCGAGCGTCGTTCTTGCCAAGGTTGTATATCTTTTTTTAATTTACTCAGGTCTAAACCATTAGGACCCCTTAACGGTTCTAACCAGGGGGCACGAAGATCCCAAAAACGCATGGTTTCTCCTCCGAAGATAATCTCTCCGGTAGGAGAACGCATAAGATATTTACCCAAACCGGTTGGTCCTTGAGCAGATCCTACGCTAGCTCCAAGACGCTGGTCTCGGACTAGAAAAGTAAATGCTTGAGCCTGAGAAGCTTCTGGCCCAGTGGGCCCGTAGAATTCGCTGGGATACGCTGTATTATTAAACCAAACAAAGCAGCAAGCGATAAAACCAAAGACAGAGAGAGCGCCTAAACTATACGATAAATAAGCTTCGCCAGACCACACAAAGGCGCGACGAGTCCAAGCAAAAGGTTTAGTTAAGATATGCCAGATACCGCCAAAGATACATATGGAACCCAACCAGAAATGTCCTCCAATTAGATCTTCTAGATTGTCCACACTAACAATCCAACCCTCTCCCCCAAAAGGAGATTTAAGTAAATAACCGAAAATAATGTTGGGGCTAAGAGTCAAATTTGTGATTTTTCTAACATCTCCTCCACCTGGAGCCCAGGTATCGTATATACCGCCGAAAAACAAAGCTTTAAATACGAGAAGAAAAGCGCCAGCCCCCAGTAGAATGAGGTGAATACCCAAAATGGTGGTCATTTTATTCCTATCTTTCCACGTGTAACCAAAAAAAGGAAAAGATTCTTCTAAGGTTTCAGGGCCTATAAGCGCATGATAAATACCACCAAAGCCTAAAACTGCGGATGAAATTAAATGGAGTACTCCCGACACAAAATAAGGAAACGTGTCCACGATTTCTCCACCCGAACCTACTCCCCACCCTAGAGTGGCTAGATGAGGAAGTAAAATTAATCCTTGTTCATACATCGGTTTTTCCGGTATAAAATGAGCTACTTCGAAAAGGTTCATTGAACCTGCCCAGAATACAATTAATCCAGCATGAGATACGTGAGCTCCAAGTAATTTACCCGATAAATTGATGAGTCTGGCATTGCCGGCCCACCACGCAAAACCTGTAGTTTCTTGGTCACGACCGGCTAAAGTAAGAGTTCCGTTAAAGAGCGTTTCCACGGGGTAAAACCTCCTCGGGGAATATAAGGTTTTCATGGGGCTGATCTTGAGCTGCCATCCAAGCGCGAATACCTTCGTTCAAGAGGATGTTCTTCGTATAGAAAGTCTCGAATTCAGGGTCTTCCGCTGCACGGATTTCCTGAGAAACAAAATCGTAGGCACGTAAGTTTAACGCTAGACCAACAACTCCAATGGCGCTCATCCATAAACCAGTCACCGGCACGAATAACATGAAAAAATGTAACCAACGTTTATTTGAAAAAGCAACTCCAAAGATTTGGGACCAGAAGCGATTAGCAGTAACCATGGAGTAAGTTTCTTCCGCTTGAGTTGGGTTAAAAGCACGGAACGTATTTGCACCATCCCCGTCTTCAAACAAGGTATTTTCTACGGTCGCACCGTGAATAGCACAGAGAAGAGCAGCACCTAAAACTCCAGCAACTCCCATCATGTGAAATGGGTTCAAGGTCCAATTATGGAAACCTTGGAAAAAAAGGATAAATCGGAAAATTGCGGCGACTCCGAAGCTAGGCGCGAAAAACCAACCGGACTGGCCTAACGGATAAATCAAAAAAACCGAGACAAAAACAGCAATTGGAGCAGAAAACGCAATAGCATTATAAGGTCGCAATTGTACAGATCGAGCAAGTTCAAATTGACGTAGCATGAACCCTATTAGACCAAACGCGCCGTGAAGAGCGACAAAGGTCCATAGGCCACCTAATTGGCACCAACGAGTAAAATCTCCCTGCGCTTCAGGACCCCATAATAGCAGAAGCGAATGAGCTAAACTATTAGCCGGAGTCGAAACTGCAGCTGTTAAAAAATTACAGCCCTCTAAATACGAACTAGCTAAGCCGTGGGTATACCACGAAGTCACAAAGGTTGTCCCTGTAAACCATCCACCCAAAGCGAAATAAGCACAAGGAAAGAGTAAAAGGCCGGACCAACCTATAAAAACAAAGCGGTCTCTGCGTAGCCAGTCATCCAGGATATCCAAGAAAGTTTTTTCTTCTTTGGAAATTTTTCCAAATGCTATGGTCATAATCATTCTCCTTTTTTGTTAACTATTTTGTTCGTTTTCTTTTGGAATAGTTCACAAAACGAAAATGAACAAAAATGTATTCATTCTTTGAAATAGAACTAAACTAGTGAATAACTCCACTGTAGTTTTCAGAATTGCCTATTTTGTTTGTTACTATTTCCAATCACTTTATGAGTCTACCGATTAATCTACTCTTATGTTTCTAAGAATCGATTGTATTCAAAAATTGTTTCTGAATCAAAAAAAAGATATACTGATATATATCTATATCGTTTTTTGATTTTCTTTTTCTTTTTCTTTTTTCTTGAAAGAAGCAAGAGATATAGAGATACTTATCTAATTTACCATTATAACTAAAAAGAAAAAGTTTTTTCTTTTTAGTTTTCTACATTCTTGTGAATTTCAATTTCATTTATGAAAATCAAAAAAAAAAAAGGTCTACCTCGACTTACTAGCAATTAGATCCCCGATTGTTTTGAATTGGCTTAAGCAAATAATATATATTATTTTTTTTAATTGAAAAAAAAAAAAGCAACAAAGCCCTTTATCGGGGTTGAACCGATGACTTACGCCTTACCATGGCGTTACTCTACCGCTGAGTTAAAAGGGCTTGTTTAGCTTTGGTTAGTCTCCTAACTAAATATATGGTGAATGTACAAAAGAAGCGCATAACCAAGGATATGCTTGAGTTGAGCCAAAGGAAGATATAATTTGTTATTACGTTTCTCATTCCTCGTAAGGGAGGTTACTCCCAGCAAAAAGCATTATATATATATATGTGTGTATATATCAATATATGTGTGTATATATCAAAGTGAATCAATTGAATTCATGCAGTACAAAGACTTGCTCGATGAATCCTTCTTAACTTTTTTTTGTTAGCTTTTTTTTGAAATTGAATTATTACAGCCTAGTTAGATCTACAGCCTAGTTAGATCTAAATTCGACATAATTTTATTGATTACAAAAATCATTTAGCTATATTACAACGACAACAAAAAGTGTTGTTGATTTATTATTTATTTTTTTTTAGTTGGGAATACCTTTTTTTCTTCCAAATTTGTCAAAAACTAATTCTATTTTTTATGGTCAATTTGTTATGGTCAAAAGTTGATAATAAAGGATTGACAAATAGTGTCATCTACTAATATCTTTAGTGTATAGTGCAAAAAGAAAGTTTTTTCGCTATATATATATTTTTTTTTCGTTTTTTGCAGTTATTTGTTTTACTGGATTTTTTCACCTTTGTCAAGGGTTGCTAACTCAATGGTAGAGTACTCGGCTTTTAAGTGCGACTCAATTTTTTGACATTTGGGCATCAAGTCAACAATTTTGTTGATGGCATCGGTAACGGCCATAAAGCTCTGACTGATCCTATAAATTACAAGGAAAAAAGAGCATGTCATCTTTTGGAAGGGGTCCGATTTGGATTCTTTTTTTTTTTGCGGACAAAATCTCAGGAAAGAAAAGAAGATCGATTAAAGGACAATATTTTTGTAGTTAGGGGAGTCTATGGAAAAAGCTAAATAGCTTGAAAACGAAGAAACTCGGATAAACGACAATCTGGTCCTCAAAAAATAGCGAGGAATTCCTTTTACTAATCAGAAGTTAAAAGCTTTTTAGTATCCGATTTGAGGGAGGTTTTTTCTTTTTATCAGAAATTGAACAATAGTCCTAAGGACTCGACAACTTTTATGTAAAAAATTGAGTGTGCTGATCTTATATTTTTAGTCAGGAGAGCTTTCAGTTGTTAAAATAAAAGGATTTTTCCTTCATGCATAACGACAACGCATGATAAATGAGATCAATGTTTTCTGGAATGCTAAATCCCCGTTCTATTCTACTCGACCAAACTAGATTGCACTGTGTTTTTAAACGTATTTTCATTTTCATTCTAAATGGTTATTTTATTTCAAAAAGATAACATACTTTACCAAGAATGTTTTTTATATCCGTTTTTGTTTCAGCACGCTTTTTACGTTATTGCTCAGAATCTTTTTTTTAGTTCACAAACTTCCTCCGAGGGCAGGGAGGATGCGTATCAAAAGTCCGACAGTTTTAGTTTTTTCGGCGTAAAGCGTTTAATTGGACGAATACGTCAACAAAGTTCGCTTGTCGAAGACAAGACGAATGTTCCCGTTGAGCTTATAACAAAAGGTTTTTTTTTGGGCGTGGATGCTTTTGTTTCTACACGGTGGAAACGCTTTCTTCGTATAGAGGGGGTTCATGAGCAGACCAAATTTCAATCGATTCATGCTGTTATTCCCTGTTTAGAAGAAACAATAATGTATGCATATTATCCTTTAAGTGTAAGAATACCCTGCTTTGTTCATCCGGAGCTTTTGATACGTGTATTTTCTTGTTGGGTTAAGGATATTTGTTTTTTACACCTTTTAAGCTCGATCCTTTGTTTTTCACCGTTTTTGAAACTGTTGGATAAATCCAATTTTTGGAGATCCAAAGTCTTTTTTAGGTTAGTTCTGCTATTTTGGAACATTTTTGTTTCCAGGTGGGAGTTACTACAGATTTCGATTTTGAAAAAAAAAAGTTACCGCGCAAAATTGGAAACTTTTGTATTTTTTATTGAACGAATTTTTTTTCATCGAAAGAGGAAAAAGAAAAAACTGAAAAAAAAAGCCACACGCAGTGGGTTCGCTGAAGTTTTTTTTTTCAGTAATTATATCAGATTTGGGAATAATTTGATTCTAATGGGAAATCCTTTTCTAGTAAATCAATTTAGATCTTTCCTTTCTTGTTTTTGGCAAACTTTGTTTTTTTTCTCCGACCCGTATGGTCTATTTTGTCATCAAATTTGTAACAAAAAATTGACTTTTATAGGTTATTGTGTTGACATTCCAATCAAAAAATTTTTATTTTGGATAAAGATATCATATAATTTTTATCATGCAGAGTTCATTACCAGGGAGCTTAGTCCCAAAATTAGAGTCATTTCAATTATTGAGTTTTTGTCAATAGAGGGGTTCTGCGACATTACGGGAAAACCAATTAGTAAGTTGTCTTGGATTCGTTTTACAGATGATTATATTTTTGATAGATACGATCGATCGTGGAAATTTCTGTATTACTACTATAGTGGAGTAATAAACAAAGGAAGTTTGGATCGTGTAAAGTATATTCTATTATTTTCATGTTTTAAAACGTTAGCCTTGAAACATAAAAGTACGATACGTGTAGTTCGCAAAGAATTTGATATTAAACTTTTTACCAAATTTTTTACAAAAAAATTGGAAGGAAAATTCGTTTTTTCATTTTTTGATGAAAATTTGGTAAAATGGGTATCTAAGATTGACTTAGTTACAGAACGCTTTTGGCTTTTCAATATTTTGAACTTAGATTTTTTCCCGAAGTCTTGGCAAAAAGAGCAAGATGTCGCGAAATTGTTTTATCTTGTTCGGACAAATTTTCTGCTTATTTTACAGAGCTTTTTGTAATAAAATGAAGAATTTAAGGAAGGATTTAGTTAAAAGACTATAGTGTTTTTGACTAAAGACCTAAAAAGCAAATACATGGAGAAAGCTGTGTGCGATGAAAATTGCAAGCCCAGTTTGGGGGGAGGTTTTTTATCGAATAAGATTAAAGATCGACTCCATCCGAAGAGTTCCGGGTTCGAATCCCGGGCAACCCAAAATTTTCTGGATACATTTCGCTTCTTTTCAAAAGATAATTTTTATTTTTGGGTAAGGCGTCTATTTTGTTTTATGTCTTTAACAATTATTTTTTTCTTGGTTGACTTTAGTATACTTTTTCAGTTATACTGTTTATTTAACAAGCCATGCTTGGGAGTCTCTGATTATTGAATCAACTCCGAATTTATCATGACTGCAATTTTGGAAAGACGCGAAAGCGCAAGTATTTGGGGTCGTTTTTGTAACTGGATCACTAGTACTGAGAACCGCCTTTATATCGGATGGTTCGGTGTTTTGATGATTCCGACTCTATTGACTGCAACTTCTGTTTTTATCATTGCTTTTATTGCGGCTCCACCAGTAGATATTGATGGTATTCGTGAACCTGTTGCTGGTTCTCTTCTTTACGGAAACAATATAATCTCTGGTGCTATTATTCCTACTTCTGCGGCTATCGGCTTACACTTTTATCCGATCTGGGAAGCATCATCCGTAGATGAATGGTTGTACAATGGTGGTCCTTATGAGTTAATTGTTCTTCATTTTCTACTTGGTGTAGCTTGTTACATGGGTCGTGAGTGGGAGCTTAGCTTCCGTTTAGGTATGCGCCCTTGGATTGCTGTTGCATACTCAGCTCCAGTTGCAGCTGCTACCGCGGTTTTCTTAATCTATCCTATAGGTCAGGGTAGTTTTTCAGATGGTATGCCTTTAGGTATTTCTGGTACTTTCAATTTTATGATTGTGTTCCAAGCTGAACACAATATTCTTATGCACCCATTTCATATGTTAGGTGTAGCTGGTGTTTTTGGTGGCTCTTTATTTAGTGCTATGCACGGTTCTTTAGTTACTTCTAGTTTGATTAGAGAGACGACAGAAAGTGAGTCTGCTAATGCTGGTTATAAGTTTGGTCAAGAAGAAGAAACTTACAATATTGTAGCAGCTCATGGTTATTTTGGCCGATTAATTTTCCAATACGCTAGCTTTAATAACTCTCGTTCTTTACATTTCTTCTTAGCGGCTTGGCCCGTAGTAGGTATCTGGTTTACTGCTTTGGGCATTAGCACTATGGCATTCAACTTGAACGGATTCAACTTTAATCAATCCGTAGTTGACAGTCAAGGTCGTGTAATTAACACTTGGGCTGATATAATAAACCGTGCTAATCTTGGTATGGAAGTCATGCATGAGCGAAACGCTCACAATTTTCCTCTTGACTTAGCTTCGGTGGAATTGGATTCCATAGATGGTTAAATTTGATTGTGATGCTTTTTGAACGTTTTCAGTTTAATAGTACCAAACCCCTCTAAGTAAGGAGAGGTTTGGTCCCTTTTCTTTGTTTGTTTAGCTTTGTTTGTATCTACGTTATATGATGATATGGAAGCGCGTACTGTTGTGGGATCCTCTCCAAGAAGGATTTGGAGACATTAGATATGTGCATTTTTTGTGCATCCAGCAGGAATTGAACCCGCGAGTTCGCCAATTATGAGTTGGGCGCTTTAACCATTCAGCCATGGATGCTAGAGAAAGATCATCCGGAATAATCAATTCCTTCGCTACTCAGGCCTGAAGGATAGCCAAGTACATTCTCTCAAATTTCAATCATGGCAAACTCAATAAACATTTTTCAGAAGTATGCAATGGACAAACTTGTTGAGAGGACCGATCTTGCAACACTTGGATTTCCTGGAAGAGGTTATAAACCCATCCACATTCTAATGATACATTCCATTGACAGTTGGTTGGTGGGGCGGACAACGAAACTCTTTCTTTTTTGGAAAAGAATGTCGATTAGAGAGATTTAATGGGGCGGACGTAGCCAAGTGGCTCAAGGCAGTGGATTGTGAATCCACCACGCGCGGGTTCAATCCCCGTCGTTCGCCCGGGCCAGAATATTTTGTTTGTTTGCTTTTTCAAACGAACAGATTTGTCGAATCCAATTCTGGTTGTGGTTGACGCGAGTTCGATGAAGCGCGAAGGGCACTTTTTCTTTATGTCTGGATATTGACATCTCATCACAAAAAAGGATCGTTTCGCCCTTTTCCAGAAAACCAAAAACAAGTCAAAAACCTTTCGAAAAAGTCCAATGGTTTATTATACGGAATTGATAGGAATCTATCTATATTTCACGTAATAAAATATAGAATTGTAAATTGTAAAAGAGGGCAAAAACCAATGAGACAAGAACAAAAAAGCAGGCTCGGGACCTCGGAAGAAAGTACTTTGGGAAAATGTCCAAGAGAGTCCGGAATCAAACAACTCGTATCACGTTTCTGGCGGCTAAACTTTTTCCAAAAAAAAAAAGAATACATAGAAAGCTCGTTATTCGATCCACGCGCCTTGACCTGGTGGCTAAACTTTTTCAAACAAATACAAAGCGCTTCATTCGATCCATGGACCGAATCGATTTTGCTGAGATTTTTCACTCAAATTTTGTCCCATCGAGAACGTCTTATTAAGCTGTTTGACTTTCGAATTATCGGCGCGTTACTTTTACGGGATTTACGCAGTTGTAGTTCCAAAAAAGTCCAAATTGTAGTTTTACTTACATTACCAGTCTTTATCTATAACCTCAAAAAGAAAAATCTGATTGAAAGAAACAATTTCTATTCGATCAATCTATTTCCTACTATATATAGCTCCACGCATTTTCGAAATGAAACGTCGGAAGCCAATTTCACTAGAAATTTGTGGATTTGTTCGCACCTTTTTTTGTTTCCAAAATCTAGCCAATTGGAAAGATTTTCAAATCGATCCATAGACCATTCCGACCCTCTTAGTGCAAATTCAGGATATGACACGTGTCCGCGGAATTATCCAATCTCTTGGCCGAAAGAAGTATTGAAAGAAGACAAAAGGTATATAAAAGAGAATTCGTTTCCGAAAGAAACGAAAAGATTCATCGAGAATTGGACAAAATCAATTCGTTATTCTGTTTTTGACATATTGTCAATCGATGAATGTATGACTTTTCGTACCACTCCCGTGGAAAATTTCCAATGTTGGAAAAGACAACCAAATGTTTTTCAATTTTTGAGGGGATTAGAAAGAAAAAGGAGAGTGGATTTCTGTAAGATCAAAACGGATTTTCCAAATCTTTCCTCGAAATTGGCTATTTCATCAGATCCCGGATGTACTATGATTAGACACAATCAAAGGGATATAAACCAATTTCTTGGTAGTCGATTTCTAAACAGTTCGCCTTGGAATCTATTTTGTTCTTCATTCTGCAAAGAGCTCCTTTTCGGTTTTTGTCGATTGAAACCAATCGTTCTAAAAAGAACAGATCGATTCATTCTATCACTGACTAATCCTAGTCAGGTTTCTGCTAATACATCTGCCTTTGATATAGATTATTCTAAGCTCTTCTATGAACTTCAGAAGCAAAAATTATGGAATCAGATCTTCCACCACAGAAAAAAAAGGAAGAATCCATGGCTCAATATGACTGAAAAAGAGGATGATTCTTTCGATCGAATAATCAACCAAATCGTCTCGATTCTCCCATACGGGCCTTTGGAAAATACAATACGCAATCGCGTTTGGATATTTCGAACTAAAAATACAATGAACCGGCCTTCCTTAAATTGGAGAAAAGGTCAGAAAGAATGGTTGGATTGTTTGATTATTCGAATTTCGAAATATATCAATTGTAATTTGCATGTATACAAAAGCTCCGATCAATTCGAATACTTGCAAAACTATTCGAATCATCTTGTTTACTTCGATCCAAAGGAATTATCTATTGAAGAAATATTGATTCAGATTACTTTGATTCTGTTGGATGCTCCTGAAGAAACGGAATTGAAAAACCTCTGGAACAATATCGACATTTCCAGGGAATTTTCTCCTTTTGTTGAGAAACTCATTTCGAATTTGAATATTTTCCTTTCTCAGTGCGACCCTGAGACCGAAATAGTCTATCAGTGGTGGTTTAGAGAATTTCTTATTCGAATCGTTCAACCCACAATCCAGTGGTTGGATAACAAGAAGACAAAAGTCTCGAAGATTGACGAAGGAACAATAGCACAATTTGTTTGGAATGAGATACCGAATCATACACAGATTATATACTTTTTTGATAATGAAAACAACCGCATGGAATTGTCGGATAATACGGATTTTTCGACGATATACAACGATCGAGATAATTGGTTGAATTCTGTAAAACTCTCGAATCAAAGCTCATCGAGGGCTGCTTTTGACAAAGCGAATACACTCCAATTTTTCGATTATTTACATCATCCTCGGTCCAAGTCCAATTATAAGAACAGATTACCTTCTTATATAGAGGAAACGATTCCTAGCAAAAAGAATCTTACATATGCACAATTATTTCGTTTTCTGCCCATCCACAACAATCTGTTTTCTTTGTCGCTTGGTGAAATAAAACTCGTTCACTCGGAGAAAGAGGCTATTTCACTCATAGAGTCACAAGTATCCAACATAAGTGGTGACAAAAAGTATGTATTAATATATGACTATAACTTGTCCAAGTTATTAACTCGATGGAATCCATTTGTTCGTGACAAGAGAGATATCTCCTCGGTCGAAGAGATTTCTACAATGCCTTTAACAAGATTCCAGATAGTCAATTTGGAAAATTTCCATAGATCTTTTTTTGAAGAAAACAACCCCGAGCAGTATCTGAAAAATGTAAGTTCAACCTTGAATTTGATTCAAGCTCAATCTTATCAAGATGATTTACTTTCGGAAATTTGTCCGAATAAGAACCCGAAAATGCTTCATCGGATTCCAGACGTGTTTGACAAATTGAGTTCAACAGAGAGTGTTCAAAACATAAAAGAAAACGAAGCAATAAATAAGCTTTGGAATTTATGGAAAGAGAAGCGACAAATTTTCCATTCACCGCATTTTTTCCACGAACTTGCTAAGAAACAAGAGATGTATAGGATCAATACTCATTTTTCCAAATGGATTTTGCTCCAAACATATATGCCATGGTTTTTTACTTCTGTATGGTGGAAATACTTTGGGGATACACTTTTCGAAACTTTTCCGGATATATTGCTATATAGCTGCGACCGAGTTGTATCTATTTGGCAAGATATTAGGTATAAATTGATTATCTTGCGGGTACTTTCTCATGAATTATGGTTCATTCTACAATCGAAATTCCAATGGATTTGGCGAAGGATTCGACTTTCACTTCGATTTCGGGTCTTGCTTCTGAATGAGTTGGTTCCTTGGTTGGTGTCTTTCGGGGAATTTGTGTTCGATGAACTCCGCGCGAAAAGGTCGATATGGAAACTTTTGCGATTAGCTAGGAGGGACGGGGATTTTTGGATCGTTATCTTGTGGTTCGTCCTTATGTTTTTCCTTTTTCCATATTTTTTCGTTGTTTTCTTACACTGGATTTCTTTGCTGATACAGTTCAATTTTCTCGAGTTCGGGCTACATTCGGATCCAGCTTTGTTACGACAGTGGTGGGTGGAAATCAAAAGATACAGCGAGTACCCGAAGGATTTTTTGGAAATACCGGATTGGGCAGAACCTATCGATTTGGTAATACTGGACTTGGTCAAACCAATCCTCGAAAGAACTACTAGCACTGGTCCGCGTTTGGCTGCTATTGATACTTCTAATAGCTGTGAGTACCCGGAGGATTTTTTGGAAATACCGGATCGGGCAAAACAAATCTTCGGTTTTACTAGTGATGATGATTCTGTTTTTGCTAAATCTCAAAATTATGATTTTTTTTATTTTACTAATTTGGCTAAGAAGGATGAACCGAGTTGGACGCAGTTGGATGCTCATAAATATGAAGAGGAGGTGACTTTTCGGTTCGCCTTTAGAATTCTAAAGAAAATTGTTTGCTTTTTGTCAAACCCCCGGGAATGGTTTTGGTTGCTGAGGCTTAGAATGACTTATTTTGTTATACTAATAAGTCACAAGAAGAATCCGCGCGCATTCGATCGATCTGTGACAATATCCGACTTCGTAAAGAAAAAGCGAAACTCTTCCCTGAATGTTCCGTCTTTCTTTTCATCAAAATCTTCATCAGAGGATGATAAGAATTCGAATTCGAATTCGAATAAGAATAAGAATAAGAATAAGAATAAGAATAAGAATAAGAATAAGAATAAGAATAAGAAAAATGAGAAGAAGAAAGAGACATTTGATCCACTTCTGCTTCTAAGAACAGAAAAAGAGCTCTCCCGAATTGAATCGAAATTGACCTACAGACATTTTGTCTCCGAAGGTTATCAAACCACCGAAGAGCCAGGGCTTATGTATTTACGATATTTAGTTTACATTTTTCAAAAAGATCTAGTGAATTACAGGTTCAATCCATTTCGTTTAGCAGAAAAATGGGTCTTCTTTGCTTTTTATCAGAGGATTGCCAAGTCTAATCAAAAAATCAATTCTAAAGCTAGAAAAACTCCTTTCTTCTTAGGGCCATCCCTTTCCAAAGGGATTTTATTGATAGGTCCTGAGGAAACTGATCGATCCTATTTGGTCCAAAGTCTAGCAGCAGACTCTTATGTTCCTTTGATAAAAATCAATCTGGAATGGTTCTTTGCTAGTTGGAAAACTTTCTCCCAAATCCATCGGACTTTGATAATGGCAGAAATCATGTCTCCTTGCGTAATATGGATCCCGAGCATTCATGAATTGGAACGGAATAATCGCACTTCTACCATAAACAGGGAGATCTTCATCAAGAAGAAGGCGTTGCTTCATCGCTTATTGAACCATATGGATAGCTGTGATGAGAACATTTTTATTAGTCGAAGAAATATTGTTTTTATTGCTTCGACTCATATTCCTAGAAAAGTGGATCCAAATCTAATGACTCCAAATCGATTTGGTCAATTCATCAATATTCGAGTGCTTCTTATCCCCCAACGAGAAAAAGAATTTCCCATTCTTTTACGCAGGAAGGGTTTTGACTTGAAAAAAGAGTTGTTCTATCTCGATGATTTTGGATCTAGAACCGTAGGTTATACGGCACGAGACCTAGCAAGACTTGTCAATGAGGCCGTAGGGATTAGTTGTTTGCGAGCAAAATCCGTTATAGACACTAATACAATTCGATTGTCTCTTTATAGACAAACTTGGGGTTTGCAATCTATAGATCAGGGTATTGTATCCGTTCTAAAACATCACGAAAGACTTCCTTATAAGGTAGGAAAGGCTATTCTACAAACTACGCTTAGAACGAAATCTTCTCCTGTATCTATGGCAAAGGATTTATGGAAGACAAATTTGTCTTATTTGTCTAAATGGTATTTAGAACCTTCGATAGCCGAAACAACTATAAAGGAATTCACTATACTCCCCCATATTTTGGGTTGCTTGGCTGGATCAGCAGCTCGGGATTCTTGGTTGATGATATCGGAACCAAATCAAGAGAATTGGACTCCTCTCGATAGACTTGTTGAACATGATTTCCACCTAGCTTCTAGTCTTTTAGAAAGTCTTCTGGCGGAGTTTCCGTGGTTAGGAATATGCCGAGGTAAGTCTGATAATAATAAAATCCCACTATTTCCTCCTCAGCGCAAAACGAGAAATCATCAGTATACGATGCGAACAGGGTTTTTGTCTCTAGTTACTGAAATATGTCTAAATGCTCAACTCCAAAAGAATGAAGAATTCGATGAATCGTTGGTTTCGTTTCCTCGGGTCTGGCGTCTTAGTTTTCTTCGCAGTAATCGATTTGATCCTATACAAACGCTCAACGAGTTGGGATTGTCAGAGCAGGTCAGATTGTTTCAAGAAAGGCGGATCCTCGTGAAAAAGGTTGAAAATCATCTTCGTATGTTCCAGCATAAGTCTAAGAGGTTCAACTTTCAAAAAAAGGGGGTGATGTCACAGTATAGGAAGTACTGGGAGGTTCTCAAAAAACTACGGTTGGATTTGGAAAATCTATCATTGCAAGAGTATTTGGGGCCGTTCAGAAGTCAACCTGGATATCCAATGCAATATAAATCAAAGCAATGTCGATCTAAACCTGTGCTATTTCGTGGAAGACGATTTGTTTGGGATTCCTTCCTAATCCACGAGGAGGATCCGGACTTTTTGTTTTCAGACCAAGAATTGTTTTCCAACGAAGAAACAGTGCAAAGGCTTTATACTAGTGGAGCCTATGCCCGTTTAATAAGAATAGACCAAACCAAAAAAGCACCACTTTTCCACTCAAAAAGGATTTTTCATAGATTTACCATGATGAACAACCAGAACTTTTCTTTTTCTTGTTCAGAAGAAGAAGAACAAAAAGAATCAGAAGAAGAAGAAAAAACAAAAAGAATAAAAAGAAAAAGAAAAAGGAATAAACGTGATGTTCTCGCTTCTCAACGGGAGGAACCCCATATCGAGGCTTTGCAACGCATTCAAGGAAAGGGTATGAAATCGCAATTTCTACATGTACACATGGACAGTCCTTTAGCTCTTTATCACCGCTGGGTGATTGAAAATCCGCGGGGCCAGAGTGACCGCTGGGACTTGGTAATGGATCGCCAAAGATCTCTTGAAACCAATTGTTCAGTATCGAATGAGCTTTTTCTTTATAATATTCTATCCGAGAGTTATCAATATTTATTAAATCTGTTCCTCTCTAACAGAATGTTATTGAATCAAATGACAAAAACATTGTTGAAAACTAAATGGCTTTTTGCGAATGAAATTAAACACTTATTTTCTACAACAGGATTTCAGATCTCTTCTTTAGAAAGATTAGATAGATCCGGAACTTGAAGAGAGATTCCTCATTCTCTCGATCATAGAAGACAAAAACACATATCAAACGGTTGTTGTTTTCTACTCCAAGAACAAATTATTGGAAAAACGGAATAGATAGACATTTTAGGTTGATTTTCTAAATGGAAATATGTCCTATATTCAATTCTAGATAGGGCATATTCCGTGTTGACCATAATGAGCTTTGGAATTCATTGTTCCAGTTCGGTAGACCTTGGAAGGAGTCAGATCGTATCGTATATAGAGAATCGTGGTAATACTTTCTTTCTTTTTGATAAAAAAAGCAAATTCTCCGCTTTTACTTGAGAGAATATCCGTATTTGTGCCCATTCCATACCATAATATAAGCAAAAATAATCAACGTTATGTTTGCCTTGAAGAGGACTCGAACCTCCACGCTCCTTAGCACGAGATTTTGAGTCTCGCGTGTCTACCATTTCACCATCAAGGCATCTCGAAAGGAAATCTGATTCCATTAAGCAGATATCTATCTTATGATCACTTATCTTGATATACGGATATATAATCCATGACAAAGAAAGATAGAGTATTCGAGTGTTGATATCGACCGGTTATCTAGGTCCAGGTTGAATCGTCCAAATCCTACATCCAGGGATATAAGCGGAATCCAAATTTCGGAATAGTTAGACTTTTGTGTATTTTTCAGGCCATTAGTTCTTAAAGCTCCATCTCTCTCCGGGTAGACCATAGAAGAGCCAAGAAAAAACAGCGGAATCGGAGAACCCTTTTGTTGATCGGAGATCCGATTGGTCATCAGAGGAACTCCCATAGAAGAAAAGCGGATGAAATTCTTTCATCCGGAGGATCTCAGGGTAGTATAATTTTGTAAGACAGGAATGATCAATTTCGATTCGGTCGTTTTTTTTTCTAATCTAACTAAGACATAGATCCTAAGATCTATGTCTTAGTTAGATCTTAGGATCTATGTCTTAGTTAGATCTAAGTTCGATCCTTCTTTCTTATGGATTATGGATTAAAGGTAATCTGCAAAAGCTCTATTGGCCTCTGCCATTTTATGAATCTCTTCCTTTTTGCGTATGGCTTTGCCTTTCCCTTTAGTAGCATCTATCAATTCATAACTTAATTTGGACTCCATATTGGGCCCCAGACGCTTTCGAG